ACGTCTAATGTACAATAATAAATGTTATATCTTACAAATCAGTATGATGTAACATCTATGTATTATATTACATATTATGTATTTACCCATATATAATATTGCACGTGAGTAGTACATTATATGTATTATCAACATAAGTGGATTCAACCCCTCATACATCAGTACAAATCCAAGGTTTACATTAAGCAAAACACGGATAACCACCAACTAAGATGTTTTAACCTGATTAATTGCTATACCACAAACCTTCAACTAACACGAGCTCCGTCTTTACCCACCAACTTTCAGCATCAGTCCTGCTTAATGTAGTAAGAACCGACCAACGATTTATTAGTAGGCATACTCTTATTGATGGTCAGGGGCAGAAATCGTATTAGGTAACATCTCGTGAACTATTACTGGCATTTGGTTCCTAAGTCAAGGGCTATCCTTAAGAAACCAGCCCCTGAAAGCCGAATGTAATGCATCTGGTTAATGGTGTCAATCTTATTGCCCGTTACCCACCAAGCCGGGCGTTCTCTTATATGCATAGGGTTCTCTTTTTTTTTTTTTTCCTTTCAGCTTGCATATACAAGTGCAAGCAAAGAAGTCTAACAAGGTCGAACTAGATCTTGAATTCCAGAGAACTAATGTATCATTATAGAATGATATTCTATAAAGAATCACATATTTGGATATCAAGTGCATATAGGTCCACTTTCATCCTCACAGATATCTGTTGATCCCGGCTTTTACGCGGCAAACCCCCCTACCCCCCTACGCTGAACGATCCTTATGTTCCTGTCAAACCCCTAAACCAGGAAGTCTCAACAGCGCTAATATTTTGTTAATATACATTAATAAACTTTTAATACACTTTATGACATCTGGCACCGACAACACTGTCATCAAACCTACTCTCATAATTAAAGTATACATTAATAAACTTTTAATACACTTTATGACATCTGGCACCGACAACACTGTCATCAAACCTATTCTCACAATTAAGTGTATTCCAAGACCCATTGCTAGCGTAGCTTAACTAAAGCATAACACTGAAGCTGTTAAGATGGACCCTAGAAAGTCCCGCAGGCACAAAGGCTTGGTCCTGACTTTACTATCAGCTTTAACTGAACTTACACATGCAAGTCTCCGCACTCCTGTGAGGATGCCCTTAATCCCCTGCCCGGGGACGAGGAGCCGGCATCAGGCACGCCCCAGCAGCCCAAGACGCCTTGCTAAGCCACACCCCCAAGGAAACTCAGCAGTGATAGATATTAAGCCATAAGCGAAAGCTTGACTTAGTTAAGGTTAAGAGGGCCGGTAAAACTCGTGCCAGCCACCGCGGTTATACGAGAGGCCCTAGTTGATAGTTACCGGCGTAAAGAGTGGTTATGGAAAAGTATTTAATAAAGCCGAACACCCCCTTAGCCGTCATACGCACCTGGGGGCACGAAGACCTACTGCGAAAGCAGCTTTAATTATACCTGAACCCACGACAGCTACGATACAAACTGGGATTAGATACCCCACTATGCCTAGCCGTAAACTTTGATAGAAACATACAACTGATATCCGCCAGGGAACTACAAGCGCCAGCTTAAAACCCAAAGGACTTGGCGGTGCCTCAGACCCACCTAGAGGAGCCTGTTCTAGAACCGATAACCCCCGTTCAACCTCACCACCTCTTGTTTTCCCCGCCTATATACCACCGTCGTCAGCTTACCCTGTGAAGGCCCTATAGTAAGCAAAATGGGCAAAACCCAAAACGTCAGGTCGAGGTGTAGCGCATGGGGTGGGAAGAAATGGGCTACATTCTCTAAATTAGAGCACTACGAACCACGCTGTGAAACCAGCGTCCGAAGGTGGATTTAGCAGTAAACAGAAAACAGAGAGTTCTCTTGAAACTGGCTCTGAGGCGCGCACACACCGCCCGTCACTCTCCCCAAGTTCAATTTATCCTTCTAACTAAGAAGTTAACCGAACAAAGGGGAGGCAAGTCGTAACATGGTAAGTGTACCGGAAGGTGCGCTTGGAATAACCAGAGTGTAGCTAAGATAGAAAAGCACCTCCCTTACACCGAGAAGACATCCGTGCAAATCGGGTCACCCTGAGCTGACTAGCTAGCCCACACCTTGGTCTAACACCACAACATACATACCCCTAAAAGACTTAGAATTAAGTCAACAAACCATTTTTCCACCTTAGTACGGGCGACGGAAAAGGAAATAATCGAGCAACAGAGAAAGTACCGCAAGGGAAAGCTGAAAGAGAATTGAAACAACCCATTTAAGCCTAGAAAAGCAGAGATTAAATCTCGTACCTTTTGCATCATGATTTAGCCAGCAAACCTGAGCAAAGAGAACTTTAGTTCAGGCCCCCGAAACTAGACGAGCTACTCCGGGACAGCCTATTATAGGGCCAACCCGTCTCTGTGGCAAAAGAGTGGGACGAGCCCCGAGTAGAGGTGATAAACCTATCGAGCCTAGTTATAGCTGGTTGCTTAGGAAATGAATAGAAGTTCAGCCCCCTGGCCTTCTTAGGACCCCAAGGTAAAACTAACCTTGTCCCAAAGAAACCAAGAGAGTTAGTCAAAGGAGGTACAGCTCCTTTGAACAAGGACACAACCTTAACAGGCGGCTAAGGATCATAATTACTAAGGTAACCTGTTACAGTGGGCCTAAGAGCAGCCACCTGCATAGAAAGCGTTAAAGCTCAGACAGATATAAACCTCTTATCCTGATAAGAAATCCTACCCCCTAACCGTACTAAGCCATTCCATGCTACCATGGAAGAGATTATGCTAGAATGAGTAATAAGAGGGAATAACCCTCTCCCAGCACACGTGTAAGTCGGACCGGACCCCCCACCGACAAATAACGAACCCAAGCCAAGAGGGAACTGTAGGACAGAATAAACACCGAGAAGAACCTACACCAATAAATCGTTAACCCCACACAGGAGTGCCCACAGGGAAAGACCCAAAGGAAGAGAAGGAACTCGGCAAACACAAGCCTCGCCTGTTTACCAAAAACATCGCCTCTTGCAAATCAAAACATAAGAGGTCCCGCCTGCCCTGTGACTATGGGTTTAACGGCCGCGGTATTTTGACCGTGCGAAGGTAGCGCAATCACTTGTCTTTTAAATGAAGACCTGTATGAATGGCATCACGAGGGCTTAGCTGTCTCCTCTTCCAAGTCAATGAAATTGATCTGCCCGTGCAGAAGCGGACATAAGTACATAAGACGAGAAGACCCTATGGAGCTTTAGACACAAGGCAGATCACGTCAAGCAACCTTGAACTAACGAGTAAAAACGCAGTGACCCCTAGCCCATATGTCTTTGGTTGGGGCGACCGCGGGGGAAAACAAAGCCCCCATGTGGACTGGGGGCACTGCCCCCACAGCCAAGAGCTACAACTCCAAGCACCAGAATTTCTGACCAAAAATGATCCGGCGAACGCCGATCAACGGACCGAGTTACCCTAGGGATAACAGCGCAATCCTCTCCCAGAGTCCCTATCGACGAGGGGGTTTACGACCTCGATGTTGGATCAGGACATCCTAATGGTGCAGCCGCTATTAAGGGTTCGTTTGTTCAACGATTAAAGTCCTACGTGATCTGAGTTCAGACCGGAGTAATCCAGGTCAGTTTCTATCTATGAAGTGATGTTTCCTAGTACGAAAGGACCGGAAAGAAGGGGCCCATGCTTTAGGCACGCCCCACCCCCACCTGATGAAGGCAACTAAAACAGACAAGGGGGCACACCAAGATTGTGCCTAAAAGAACGGCGCGCTAAGGTGGCAGAGCCCGGTAATTGCGAGAGGCCTAAGCCCTCTTTCTCAGAGGTTCAAGTCCTCTCCTTAGCTATGACCACCCTTATTACCCATGTTATTAATCCACTCGTGTATATTGTACCTGTTCTATTAGCAGTTGCCTTCCTCACCCTCCTCGAACGAAAAGTTCTCGGATACATACAACTCCGAAAAGGACCTAATATTGTTGGTCCATATGGATTACTTCAGCCCATTGCAGATGGTCTCAAACTATTTATTAAAGAACCAGTTCGACCGTCTACCTCTTCCCCCTTCCTATTTCTTGCCACACCCATACTTGCCTTAACACTTGCACTCACCTTATGAGCCCCTATACCAATCCCCTACCCCGTCACAGACCTAAACCTAGGGGTACTATTTGTCCTAGCACTCTCTAGCCTCGCTGTATATTCTATTCTAGGTTCAGGATGAGCCTCAAATTCCAAATATGCTTTAATTGGGGCCCTACGAGCAGTAGCACAAACTATTTCCTACGAAGTCAGTCTTGGTCTAATCTTACTAAGCGTGATTATTTTTACAGGTGGATTCACCCTTCAAACCTTCAACGTTGCTCAAGAAAGCATCTGACTGCTTGTACCAACCTGACCCCTTGCCGCCATGTGGTATATCTCAACCCTAGCTGAAACAAACCGTGCACCCTTTGACCTCACAGAAGGGGAATCAGAATTAGTTTCCGGATTTAATGTAGAATATGCTGGAGGACCGTTCGCCCTTTTTTTCTTAGCCGAGTACGCTAATATCCTTTTAATAAATACACTCTCAGCCGTCCTATTCCTAGGCGCATCCCACATCCCAACTCTCCCTGAATTAACAGCCCTTAATCTCATAACAAAAGCTGCCCTACTCTCCGTTGTATTCTTGTGAGTACGAGCCTCATACCCCCGATTTCGATACGACCAACTTATGCACTTAGTTTGAAAAAGCTTCTTACCTCTAACCCTAGCCCTCGTTCTATGGCACCTTGCACTCCCTATTGCTCTAGCAGGCCTCCCTCCCCAACTTTAATTCCACAAGGAATTGTGCCTGAATGCTTAAGGACCACCTTGATAGCGCGGCTGATAGGGGTTCAAGTCCCCTCAATTCTAGAGAGAAGGGGCTCGAACCCATCCTCAAGAGATCAGAACTCTTGGTGCTTCCACTACACCACTTTCTAGTAAGGTCAGCTAATTAAGCTTTTGGGCCCATACCCCAAATATGTTGGTTAAAATCCTTCCTTTACTAATGAACCCCTATGTACTCACTATTTTACTTTCCAGCCTAGGCCTAGGCACAGTCCTCACCTTTGCCAGCTCCCACTGACTCCTTGCATGAATAGGTCTAGAAATTAACACCCTCGCTATTATCCCAATTATAGCACGACAACATCACCCCCGAGCAATTGAAGCTACAACCAAATATTTTTTAACACAAGCAACTGCCGCAGCAATGATCCTCTTTGCTAGCACTACCAATGCTTGACTAGTTGGAGAATGAGAAATTCACCAACTATCCCACCCCCTAGCAACTACAACTGCAATACTAGCTTTAGCACTTAAGCTCGGGCTAGCCCCCGTTCACTTCTGATTACCGGAAGTTCTTCAAGGAATTGAACTCACCACAGGATTAATCCTTTCGACCTGACAAAAACTTGCACCATTTGCACTTATAATTCAAGTAGCCCCAACCATCAACTCTTCCCTACTTATTACACTAGGTCTTCTATCAACCCTAGTAGGAGGTTGAGGAGGACTTAACCAAACCCAACTACGTAAAATTCTAGCATATTCTTCAATTGCCCACTTAGGATGAATAGTGCTAATCTTACAATTCGCACCCTCCCTGACACTCCTTAGCCTTCTCCTATATATTATCATAACCTCTTCAGCATTCCTTGCACTAAAGACAAACAACTCACTCACCATCAATACCCTTGCAACCTCATGAACTAAAGCCCCCGCTCTCGCCGCACTAACCACTCTTGTTCTACTTTCTCTAGGGGGTCTACCTCCTCTCTCAGGCTTTATACCCAAATGGCTTATTCTCCAAGAACTAACAAAACAGGGACTTCCACTGTCTGCCACACTAGCTGCCATAGCAGCCCTTCTCAGTCTTTACTTTTATTTGCGTCTCTGTTACGCCATGGCACTCACTATTTACCCCAATACCCTAACTGCCACCGCCCCCTGACGCCTCAACTTCACTCACCTCACCCTACCCCTATCAATTGTTACTATCTTGGCCTTAGGCTTACTCCCCCTCACCCCAGCTGTGACCGCAATATTAACCTCATAATAAGGGCTTAGGATAGTATTAAGACCAAGAGCCTTCAAAGCTCTAAGCGGGAGTGAGAATCTCCCAGCCCTTGTTTAAGACTTGCAGGACTTTATCCCACATCTTCTGAATGCAACCCAGACACTTTAATTAAGCTAAAGCCTTTCTAGGTGGGAAGGCCTCGATCCTACAAACTCTTAGTTAACAGCTAAGCGCTCTATCCAGCGAGCATCCATCTACTTTCCCCCGCCACCAGGGCGGCGAGGCGGGGGAAAGCCCCGGTAGGCTATTAGCCTACTTCTTTAGATTTGCAATCTAACATGTGGTACACCACAGGGCTTGATAAGGAGAGGATTTAAACCTCTGTTTATGGAGCTACAATCCACCGCTTAAGCTCTCAGCCACCCTACCTGTGGCAATCACACGATGATTTTTCTCAACCAACCACAAAGACATTGGCACCCTCTATTTAGTATTTGGTGCCTGAGCCGGGATAGTCGGCACAGCCCTAAGCCTCTTGATCCGAGCAGAACTAAGCCAGCCCGGAGCTCTTCTGGGGGATGACCAAATCTATAACGTAATCGTCACGGCCCATGCCTTCGTTATAATTTTCTTTATAGTTATACCAATCATGATTGGAGGCTTTGGGAACTGATTGATTCCACTTATAATTGGAGCCCCTGACATAGCATTCCCTCGAATAAATAACATGAGCTTCTGGCTTCTCCCTCCATCTTTTCTTCTCCTCTTAGCTTCGTCTGGAGTTGAAGCCGGCGCCGGCACAGGGTGAACAGTCTACCCCCCTCTAGCTGGGAACCTTGCCCACGCAGGGGCTTCCGTTGATTTAACTATTTTCTCCCTCCATTTGGCTGGTATTTCCTCAATTTTAGGAGCCATTAATTTTATTACAACCATTATCAACATAAAACCCCCAGCCATTTCTCAGTATCAGACCCCACTTTTTGTTTGAGCTGTCCTAGTTACTGCTGTCCTCTTACTACTCTCCCTCCCCGTCTTAGCAGCGGGCATCACTATGTTACTTACGGACCGAAATCTAAATACCACTTTCTTTGACCCAGCAGGCGGAGGGGACCCAATCCTGTACCAACACCTCTTTTGATTCTTCGGCCACCCAGAGGTCTATATTCTTATTCTCCCAGGTTTTGGTATAATTTCCCATATCGTTGCCTATTATTCAGGTAAAAAAGAACCTTTCGGGTACATGGGAATAGTCTGAGCTATAATAGCCATCGGACTCTTAGGGTTCATCGTTTGAGCCCACCACATGTTTACTGTTGGCATGGACGTAGACACTCGTGCTTACTTTACATCCGCCACCATAATCATTGCCATCCCCACAGGAGTAAAAGTATTTAGCTGATTAGCTACATTACATGGCGGCTCAATCAAATGAGAAACGCCACTTCTCTGAGCCCTAGGGTTTATTTTCCTATTTACAGTGGGAGGACTCACGGGCATTGTTCTTGCTAACTCCTCATTAGACATCGTCCTCCACGACACTTATTATGTGGTCGCTCATTTCCACTATGTACTATCTATGGGAGCTGTCTTTGCCATCATGGGCGCCTTCGTACACTGATTTCCGTTATTTACAGGATATACCCTTCACAGCACATGAACCAAAATCCATTTTGGAATTATGTTCATCGGCGTGAATTTAACCTTTTTCCCCCAGCATTTCCTTGGCCTTGCAGGGATGCCACGGCGATACTCTGACTATCCAGACGCTTACACACTATGAAACACAGTATCCTCAATTGGGTCTCTTATCTCCTTAGTTGCTGTAATTATGTTCCTATTTATCCTCTGAGAAGCTTTCGCTGCCAAACGAGAAGTAGCATCAATTGAATTAACTTCAACAAACGTAGAATGACTACATGGGTGTCCTCCACCTTACCACACATTTGAAGAACCAGCATTTGTTCGAGTACAGGCAAACTAACGAGAAAGGGAGGAATTGAACCCCCATGTGCTGGTTTCAAGCCAACCGCATAACCACTCTGCCACTTTCTTCCATAAGACACTAGTAAAACTAGTCTATTACACTGCCTTGTCAAGGCAGAATTGTGGGTTAAAACCCCGCGTGTCTTAAGCATTTAGCTAAAATGGCACATCCCTCACAACTAGGATTCCAAGACGCGGCCTCCCCTGTAATAGAAGAACTCCTTCATTTCCACGACCACGCTCTTATGATTGTTCTTCTTATCAGCACACTAGTGCTTTATATCATCGTAGCAATAGTCTCTACAAAACTCACTAACAAGTATATCCTCGATTCTCAAGAAATTGAAATCGTTTGAACCGTCCTCCCAGCGGTCATCCTTATTCTTATCGCCCTCCCCTCCCTCCGAATTCTCTACCTTATAGATGAAATTAATGACCCTCACCTCACTATTAAAGCAATAGGCCATCAATGATACTGAAGCTACGAATATACTGACTACGAAGATTTAGGCTTTGACTCTTACATAGTCCCCACCCAAGATTTGGTGCCCGGTCAATTTCGCCTTTTAGAAACAGATCATCGAATAGTTGTCCCTGTAGAATCCCCAATCCGAGTTCTTGTCTCAGCTGAAGACGTCCTTCACTCCTGAGCTGTTCCTTCTCTAGGTGTAAAAATAGACGCAGTCCCAGGACGATTAAACCAAACAGCCTTTATTGCCTCTCGACCTGGAGTATTCTACGGACAATGTTCTGAAATCTGCGGAGCCAATCACAGCTTCATGCCCATCGTTGTTGAAGCAGTACCCCTAGAACACTTCGAGAAATGATCCACTATAATACTTGAAGATGCCTCACTAAGAAGCTAAATCGGGAATAGCGTTAGCCTTTTAAGCTAAAGACTGGTGACCCCCAATCACCCCTAGTGACATGCCCCAACTCAACCCCGCCCCCTGATTTGCCATCTTGGTATTCTCATGACTGGTTTTCCTAACTGTTATTCCCCCAAAAGTCCTTGGCCACACCTTTACAAATGAGCCTACTTCACAAAGCACTGAAAAAGCTAAACCTGAACCCTGAAACTGACCATGACACTAAGCTTCTTTGATCAATTTATGAGCCCCACATACCTAGGTATTCCACTTATTGCTTTAGCACTAACCCTCCCATGAATTCTTTTCCCAACTCCCTCCGCCCGATGATTGAATAACCGCCTTATCACCCTTCAAGGATGATTCATCAACCGATTTACCCAACAACTTCTTCTACCCCTCAACCTAGGGGGTCACAAATGAGCAGTTCTATTGACTTCTTTAATATTGTTCCTAATTACCCTGAATATACTAGGCCTCCTTCCGTATACATTTACACCCACTACACAACTCTCTCTAAACATAGGCCTCGCAATTCCACTATGACTTGCAACAGTAATCATTGGAATACGGAATCAACCCACCGCTGCCCTCGGACACCTCTTGCCTGAAGGAACTCCTGTCCCACTAATTCCAGTTCTTATTATTATCGAAACAATTAGCCTTTTTATCCGCCCCCTCGCCCTAGGTGTACGACTTACAGCCAATCTCACAGCGGGCCATCTTCTAATTCAACTAATTGCCACAGCAGCCTTTGTTCTCCTACCCATAATACCTACGGTAGCAATCCTAACTTCTATTGTTCTATTCCTATTAACCCTTCTTGAAATTGCCGTTGCCATGATTCAAGCCTATGTATTTGTTCTCCTCCTAAGCCTCTACCTACAAGAAAACGTCTAATGGCACACCAAGCACACGCATACCACATGGTCGACCCAAGCCCCTGACCCCTAACCGGCGCAATTGCCGCCCTCTTACTTACATCAGGCACTGCAGTCTGATTCCACTTTCACTCACTTACACTACTGACCATAGGAAATATTCTATTGCTTCTCACCATATACCAATGATGACGAGATATCATCCGAGAAGGCACCTTTCAAGGACACCACACACCCCCTGTCCAAAAAGGGTTACGCTACGGTATAATCTTATTTATCACCTCCGAAGTATTCTTTTTCTTAGGTTTCTTCTGAGCCTTTTACCACTCTAGTCTCGCCCCCACACCTGAATTAGGAGGTTGCTGACCCCCCACAGGCATTATTACTCTTGATCCCTTTGAAGTACCTCTTCTTAACACCGCAGTCCTTCTAGCATCTGGTGTCACCGTTACATGAGCCCACCACAGCATTATGGAAGGAGAACGAAAACAAGCCATCCAATCTCTTACCCTTACCATCCTACTAGGATTTTACTTCACCTTCCTCCAAGGCATAGAATACTACGAAGCTCCATTTACAATCGCTGACGGCGTATACGGCTCCACTTTCTTTGTCGCCACAGGATTCCACGGCCTACATGTAATCATCGGCTCTACCTTTCTAGCCGTTTGCCTATTACGAGAAATTCAATACCATTTTACATCTGAACATCACTTTGGCTTCGAAGCTGCCGCCTGATACTGACACTTTGTAGACGTCGTATGACTCTTCCTGTACGTCTCTATTTACTGATGAGGCTCATAATCTTTCTAGTATTAATACGTATAAGTGACTTCCAATCACCCGGTCTTGGTTAAAATCCAAGGAAAGATAATGAACTTAATTACAACAATTATTACTATTACCATCACACTATCCGCAGTACTAGCCACCATTTCTTTCTGATTACCACAAATTTCACCCGACGCAGAAAAGCTATCCCCCTATGAGTGTGGTTTTGATCCCTTAGGATCTGCCCGCCTACCCTTCTCCCTACGCTTCTTTCTAATCGCTATCCTATTTCTCCTATTTGACCTAGAAATTGCCCTTCTTCTCCCCCTTCCCTGAGGAGATCAACTCGTCACCCCCACCCTAACACTTGCCTGATCCGCCGCCGTCCTCGCCCTCCTCACTCTTGGCTTAATTTATGAATGAACTCAAGGAGGCTTAGAATGAGCTGAATAGGCAGTTAGTCCAAAACAAGACCCTTGATTTCGGCTCAAAAAACCATGGTTTAAGTCCATGACCGCCTTATGACACCAGTACACTTCAGCTTTACCTCAGCCTTTATCCTAGGGCTCATAGGACTTGCATTCCACCGCACCCATCTTCTCTCAGCCCTTCTATGCTTAGAAGGAATAATACTCTCCCTATTTATTGCCCTCTCCCTCTGAGCCCTCCAAATAGAGGCAACTGGCTACTCAGTAGCTCCTATACTTCTTCTGGCATTTTCAGCCTGCGAAGCCAGCGCAGGTCTAGCTCTCCTAGTAGCAACTGCACGAACACATGGCACAGACCGCCTTCAAAGCCTAAACCTCCTCCAATGTTAAAAATCCTAATCCCAACACTAATGCTCTTCCCAACAGTATGACTTAGCCCTGCAAAATGATTATGAACAACATCAATTACTCAAAGTCTAATCATTGCCTTGGCAAGTTTATCATGGCTTAAATGATCATCAGAAACCGGATGGTCCTCCTCCAATCTTTATCTAGCAACTGACCCCTTGTCAACACCTTTATTAGTATTAACCTGCTGATTACTACCCCTCATAATTCTCGCTAGCCAAAACCACATTTCCCCTGAACCCTTAAATCGCCAACGAACTTACATCTCCCTTTTGGTCTCCCTTCAAATATTTTTAATTTTAGCATTTGGAGCTACAGAAATCATTATGTTCTATATCATATTTGAAGCCACCCTACTCCCAACCCTAATCATCATCACGCGATGAGGAAATCAGACAGAACGCCTTAACGCCGGCACTTACTTTTTATTCTACACCCTAGCCGGCTCCCTGCCCCTCCTCGTAGCCCTACTACTACTACAAAATGACAATGGAACTCTATCCCTATTTACCCTACAATACACACAACCCCTACACCTTTTAACATGAGGTGATAAACTATGATGAGCTGCCTGCCTCTTAGCCTTTCTTGTAAAAATACCACTATACGGTGTTCACCTGTGACTTCCTAAAGCCCACGTAGAAGCCCCAATCGCAGGATCTATAATCCTGGCAGCTGTTCTTCTTAAACTTGGGGGCTATGGTATAATACGCATAATAATCATACTAGACCCCTTAACCAAGGAACTAGCCTACCCCTTCATTGTTCTGGCCCTGTGAGGTATTATTATGACTGGATCAATTTGCCTACGTCAAACAGACCTAAAATCACTAATTGCATACTCTTCAGTAGGCCACATAGGACTAGTTGCAGGGGGTATTCTCATTCAAACACCCTGAGGGTTCACTGGTGCAATTATTCTTATGATCGCACACGGTCTTGCCTCCTCAGCACTATTCTGCCTAGCCAACACAAGCTACGAACGCACACATAGCCGAACCATACTCTTAGCTCGAGGAATACAAATGGTTCTTCCCCTAATAACCACTTGATGGTTCATAGCTAGTTTAGCCAATCTCGCCCTACCTCCTCTCCCCAACCTAATAGGAGAACTCATAATCATCACTTCTATGTTTAACTGATCGTACTGAACCCTCCTTCTTACAGGAATTGGTACACTAATTACAGCAAGCTACTCCCTCTATCTATTTTTAATAACCCAACGAGGGCCCCTACCTTCCCACATCATCGCTCTTGAACCCACCCACACCCGCGAACACCTACTCATCACTTTACACCTTATCCCTATCATCCTCCTAATCCTAAAACCTGAGCTTATCTGAGGCTGATGTTTCTGTAGATATAGTTTAACCAAAACATTAGATTGTGATTCTAAAGACAGAGGTTAGAATCCTCTTATCCACCGAGAGAAATCTGTTGATAGTAAAGACTGCTAATCTTCTACCCCCTTGGTTAAATTCCGTGGTTCACTCGCGCTTCTAAAGGATAATAGCTCATCCATTGGTCTTAGGAACCAAAAACTCTTGGTGCAAATCCAAGTAGAAGCTATGCACCCGACTACACTTATCTTAAGTTCAGCCCTTTTAATGATCTTTGCACTCCTCCTTTACCCCCTTATCACTACCCTTAGCCCAACCCCACGACAAGAAGACTGAGCCCTCACCCATGTAAAAACCGCTATCAAAATAGCTTTTCTAGTAAGCCTCCTTCCCCTCTTCATTTTTCTCGACCAAGGCACCGAAACAATTGTTACCAACTGACAATGAATAAACACCTTAACCTTTGATATTAACCTCAGCTTTAAATTTGACCACTACTCCATTATTTTTACCCCCATTGCCCTCTATGTCACTTGATCTATTCTCGAATTTGCATCCTGGTATATGCACGCTGACCCTAACATAAACCGATTTTTTAAATACCTCCTCCTATTCCTAATTGCCATAATTATTCTAGTAACCGCCAACAACATATTTCAACTATTTATTGGCTGGGAAGGAGTTGGCATTATATCATTCCTCCTCATTGGATGATGATACGGCCGAGCTGATGCTAACACAGCTGCCATACAAGCTGTGATTTATAACCGAGTCGGAGACATCGGACTTATCCTAAGCATAGCATGATTCGCAACAAACCTTAACTCATGGGAAATTCAACAAATATTCGCCTCCTCAAAAGAACTAGACCTCACACTCCCCCTCCTTGGTCTCATTTTAGCCGCCACCGGTAAATCAGCACAATTTGGACTTCATCCGTGACTTCCTTCCGCAATAGAGGGCCCTACGCCGGTATCTGCCCTACTTCACTCCAGCACCATAGTCGTCGCAGGCATCTTCCTGTTAATTCGACTCCACCCCCTTATAGAAAACAACCAAACAGCCCTAACTACCTGCTTATGTTTAGGAGCCCTAACTACGCTATTTACCGCTACCTGTGCCCTAACACAAAACGATATCAAGAAAATTGTCGCATTCTCCACATCAAGCCAACTAGGCCTAATAATGGTAACTATCGGACTCAATCAACCACAACTAGCCTTCCTCCACATCTGCACTCACGCATTCTTCAAAGCTATACTCTTCCTTTGCTCCGGCTCAATTATTCATAGCTTAAATGACGAACAAGATATTCGGAAAATAGGAGGAATACATAATCTTACCCCTTTTACCTCCTCTTGCCTTACAATTGGAAGCCTAGCACTTACTGGCACTCCATTTTTAGCAGGATTCTTTTCCAAAGATGCTATTATTGAAGCCTTAAATACCTCTCACCTTAACGCCTGAGCCCTCACACTTACTCTATTAGCTACCTCCTTCACTGCCGTTTACAGCCTCCGAGTCGTCTTTTTCGTCTCTATAGGACACCCCCGCTTCACAGCTATTGCCCCCATCAACGAAAATAACCCCTCCGTTATTAACCCAATCAAACGATTGGCCTGAGGAAGCATTATTGCAGGACTTTTAATTACCTCAAACTTCCTTCCCTCTAAAACCCCTGTAATAACCATACCCCTCCCATTAAAATTAGCCGCTCTCCTAGTTACTATCTCAGGCCTTCTTATCGCACTAGAACTTGCATCACTTACCAACAAACAGTTTAAAACTACACCCAGCCTCATCCCCCACAACTTCTCTAACATGCTAGGGTTCTTCCCCGCCATTATCCACCGATTAGCCCCCAAGCTGAACTTAGCCCTAGGACAAACCATCGCCAGCCAAATGGTAGATCAAACATGATTTGAAAAGATTGGCCCAAAGGGAATTATCTCTACTCACCTGCCAATAGTTACAACAACAAGCAACGTTCAACAGGGCATGATTAAAACATACCTCACTCTATTTTTCCTCTCAACAACCCTAGCCGTCCTACTTACATTAACTTAAACTGCCCGAAGAGCCCCTCGACTCAACCCCCGTGTTAACTCTAACACCACAAAAAGTGTTAGTAGAAGCACCCACGCACACGCAATTAACATTCCTCCCCCGCAAGAATATATTAAAGCCACCCCACTCGTATCACCTCGCAATACAGAAAACTCCTTAAACTCATCAACCGCTACCCATGAGGTTTCATACCATCCACCCCAAAACCAACCTGCCACTAAAACCACCCCCACCATATACACCAACACATACCCTAAAACCGAACGATCCCCCCAAGATTCTGGAAAAGGCTCAGCGGCCAAGGCCGCCGAATAAGCAAATACTACTAGTATTCCCCCTAAATAAATTAGGAATAATACCAAAGACAAGAAAGACCCCCCATGGCCTACCAAAACTCCACAACCCACACCCGCTGCTACAACCAACCCCAAGGCAGCAAAGTAGGGAGCAGGATTAGATGCAACAGCCACAAGCCCTAAAACCAACCCTAAAAGAAATAAAGACACAAGATAAGTCATAATTCCTGCTCGGACTTTAACCGAAACTAATGACTTGAAAAACCACCGTTGTTATTCAACTACAAGAACCTAATGGCTAACCTCCGAAAAACCCACCCCCTCCTAAAAATTGCTAATGACGCACTAGTTGACCTTCCAGCACCCTCTAATATCTCAGTCTGATGAAACTTTGGATCACTCCTAGGCTTATGTCTAGCCACCCAAATTCTCACCGGACTCTTCCTAGCCATGCACTATACCTCTGACATTTCAACAGCTTTTTCCTCCGTCTGCCATATCTGTCGAGACGTTAGTTACGGCTGACTTATCCGAAATATCCACGCTAACGGAGCATCCTTCTTCTTTATCTGTATTTATATGCACATCGCCCGAGGACTCTACTACGGATCCTATTTATATAAAGAAACTTGAAATATTGGAGTAGTACTACTACTTCTCACCATGATAACTGCCTTTGTCGGCTACGTCCTTCCATGAGGACAAATATCCTTCTGAGGAGCCACTGTAATCACCAACCTCCTATCCGCCGTCCCATATGTTGGAGGCGCCCTAGTACAATGAATTTGAGGAGGATTCTCCGTGGACAACGCTACCCTGACACGATTTTTCGCCTTCCACTTCCTATTCCCATTTATCATCGCAGCTGCTACAGTCCTTCACCTCCTATTCCTACACGAAACCGGATCCAACAACCCAGCAGGCATTAACTCCGACGCCGATAAAGTCTCGTTTCACCCTTACTTCTCATACAAAGACCTCCTCGGGTTCGTAGCTATACTACTAGGCTTAACATCCCTAGCTCTCTTTGCACCTAATCTTCTAGGAGACCCAGACAATTTTACACCCGCCAACCCCCTAGTCACCCCACCTCACATCAAACCCGAATGATACTTCTTGTTTGCTTATGCAATTCTACGGTCTATCCCCAATAAGCTAGGCGGAGTACTCGCCCTCTTGTTCTCCATCCTCATCCTTATGGTTGTCCCCATCCTTCACACCTCTAAACAACGAGGGCTAACCTTTCGACCACTAACCCAATTCTTATTCTGAACCCTAGTAGCAGACATACTTATCCTCACCTGAATTGGTGGCATACCCGTAGAACACCCATTTATTATCATCGGCCAAGTCGCCTCTGTAATTTACTTCACCATCTTCCTAATCCTCGCCCCCTTAGCCGGATGGGCCGAGAATAAAGCCCTCGAATGAGCCTGCCCTAGTAGCTCAGCGCCAGAGCGCCGGTCTTGTAATCCGGAGGTCGGAGGTTAAAACCCTCCCTAGTGCTCAGAGAGAGGAGATTTTAACTCCCACCCTTAACTCCCAAAGCTAAGATTCTAAATTAAACTACCCTCTG